ATTTGTTACTCCTAAATTTTAAATCTACTCCTTCGAAGAAAAGAAAATAAGTCTCTTGAAATTTGGAACCTCCGATTGTATCCGAACGAGAAGAATGTTGAAAAGTCAATACGAACCCGAAACATACCAAAGTGATTCAGTAATTAAACCTTCATGAATCCATTTTTTTTGTTCTTTCATTCCAGGTAACCCCTTTAATTATCAACTCATGGAGTAGGAGTGATATTAGACAACCCTTCCTCTCAAAAAAAAGAATAGGAAGTTTTCCTACGGATGCAATTCGTAGATCATAAAGATCACCATATATATAACAAAATTTCTCCCCCGATTCCTTCTAGTCGAGCCTCTCGGTCTGTCATTATACCTCGAGAAGTCGAAAGAATTACAATACCCATTCCTCCTAAAATCCTAGGAATTCGTTGATGGTTGGAATAGATTCGTAGGCCGGGTCGGCTGATACGTTTTAAAACAGTTCTATATGGCCCTTTTCTATTCCTTCTATGTCGCAGAGTTGAAACCAAGAAATATTTCTTGCTTACTCGATGTTTTCTCACATTTTCGATAAAGCCTTCGCGTAGAAGTATTTTAACAATGTTTTCAGTGATATTTGTAGATGCTATTCGAACCGTTCCTTTTTTATCCATGTCAGCATTTCGTATAGAAGTTATTATTTCGGCAATAGTGTCCCTACCCATGATGAACTATAATTATTGGTGCCTCCGGGTTTTTATATAATCAGCATGCTCCACTCTTTTTTTTTCATGAATTATTAAAGGTATATGCGTGAGAAACAATCTACTAATGCATTCTACTAATTAATGGAATCTAATTCAGTTCAGATATCTTACTATGAACCTCCCTTTTTTTATGTTTTATTATGTTTTCATCTATTAGTATTTATTTAGAATCTATTTATAATACCTCAGGAGCTAATGAGACTATTTTAGTAAAATTCAACTGTCTCAATTCCCGAGCGATCGCACCAAAAACTCGAGTTCCTTTGGGATTTCCTTCTTGATCAATGACAACTGCTGCATTGTCATCATATTGTATTATCATACCATTGTCACGTTTGAGTTCTTTACATGTACGTACAATTACAGCTCTGATCACTTCTGATCTTTGTAGAGGCATATTGGGGACTGCTTCTTTGATTACAGCAACAATAACGTCACCAATATGAGCATATCGGCGATTACTAGCTCCTATGATTCGAATACACATTAATTCTCTAGCCCCGCTGTTGTCCGCTACATTTAAATAGGTCTGAGGTTGAATCATATCATTCTTATTATTTTTCTCTTTTTTCTTTCAATGCTAACTAACTAAAGGGCGAAGAAAAAAAGAAGAAAGATTGTTTGTCCAGAAATAAAAAAAACTGCGGTTTTTTCATCACAAGGCCCCTTTCCTTTCGTTCCATATCCCTATCCCGCAATAACGAATTGAGTTCGTATAGGCATTTTGGACGCAGCTATAGAAATAGCTTCTCTGGCTACAATTTCTGATACTCCACCCATTTCATAAAGTATTCGACCCGGTTTAACGACGGATACCCAATATTCGGGAGATCCTTTCCCCGAACCCATACGTGTTTCGGTAGGCCTTACTGTAACAGGTTTGTCTGGAAATATACGTACCCATATTTTTCCACCACGACGCGCATATCGTGCCATGGCTCGCCGCCCCGCTTCTATTTGTCTAGATGTGATCCAAGCGGGTTCAAGTGCCTGAAGGGCGTATCCGCCGAAACAAATTCGATTGCCTCGATAAGATATTCCCTTCATTCTTCCTCTATGTTGTTTACGAAATCTGGTTCTTTTGGGGTTATAGTTGATGGTTGTTTCTCAATGCCATCTCTACTGCAGAACTGGACATGAGAGTTTCTTCTCATCCAGCTCCTCGCGAATGAAACGATTAAATAATATTGTATATATTTATCTATTTTATTTTGAATTGAATGAATAATGAATCATGGAATTTTTTGAGATATAATCTGTCACATACACGTAGGAATAAAATAAAATGAGAAATTTCATTTTATAATTAATGAATCTTCATTTTTACCTTTATTTATTTTTATTGAATTGCCCAAAACTTAGCAATCCAGTAAGGCTTTCGCGGGCGAATATTTGCTCTTTCAACATCCCTTTCATTCGTAGGGGCGTTCCATGACCTATCAGAATAAATGAATTGGTTCTTGGCTCGTTCCGCCATCCCACCCAATGAATCATTAGGATTCGTTTTCAAGGGAATCTTCCTCAGTCACAGGTTCTGTCGTTCCCATCGCTTCTCGATTAATGACTAGGCCCGAACTCTGCAATGGAGCTCCTAATAAAATTTGTTCCTGAATCAATCTTCTCAGTCTTTATTGACTCGGCGCTCTTTATTCTTTTTTATTTTTCGTATAAATTGTATTCATATTCATCGAATCTAATTATTAATTATGGACGAATACATTAATGCTTTATTACATTGCCTTTTATAAGATAGTTCATAGACCATACATATTGGAATCATATATCATTGCTATTCTTTTTCTTTCTTTCTCTCACCCCTCCATTTATCCATATCCCTTTGTTTTTGCTTCACAACCTTATAGATAGATTTATTTTTCTTTTATGTAAAAAAAAATGCTTCAGTTGCTACAACAATATGATCA